ATAGAACTGTGTCTCAACAGGAAAATCGATGTTTTACTACCGATCATAAGTTTTATGTTCAGTGTAGCCTTCATACTGAAAATTATGATCAAGGATTGCTTTATCAATCACCATCTACTTTGGAGATACCTTCTGAAACATTTTTCAAATCCAAAAATTCAATATCTTCCCGCGAATTAGTGAATCAAGCGGGTTCTTTTGTGCAGAATAATAAACAGAAAACAGCGGGTTAATCTTTTAAAATTCCATTGTAAATGTGAAATACTCATATAAATTATAAATGTACAAATGTGGGAGAGATCAAGAAAATGCAGGGTAATTTATCTGATTGGCTAGTCAAGCATGAGCTAGTTCATAGATCTTTGGGCTTCGATTACCAAGGAATAGAGACTTTACAAATAAAAACTGAGGATTGGGACTCCATTGCTGTCATTTCATATGTATATGGTTACAATTATTTACGTTCCCAGTGCGCCTATGATATAGCACCAGGTGGATTTTTAGCTAGTGTGTATCATCTTACGAGAATACGGTATGGTATAGATAAACCTGAAGAGGTATGCATAAAAGTCTTTGTCCCAAGGAATAATCCTAGAATACCGTCTGTTTTCTGGGTTTGGAGAAGTGCAGATTTTCAAGAACGGGAATCATATGATATGTTGGGAATCTCTTATAATAATCATCCACGCCTTAAACGTATCTTGATGCCTGAAAGTTGGATAGGTTGGCCCCTACGTAAGGACTATATTACTCCAAATTTCTATGAAATACAAGATGCTCATTGAATGACAAGAAACTAATGTTAATGTATATGATAATGACACGACTCCAGAATTCATTTAAGGAATATTTTAACGTCCTGTTTCATCTGAAACAGAGTAACTGCACTCTAATTCGTATTCTGGATGGGCTAAAAGCTAAAAAAGATGCTTCATTGATATTCCCCAATTTGAAAGATATACATTTCGTATGAGTAAAAACAATAGAATAGGATGAATAAAAAGAGTTCTGTACCATGTAACATGAACTTTGTACCGCGCACATTACTTAGAGGGATCTCAGGAAGTAAAAAAAAGTTAAATAAAGTAGAAGTGGGTAAGTAGGAATGAAAACATAGAATAAATATAAAATACGAAAACAAAATTCAGAAATGCAAAAGGATCAGATTTTATTTGTACTGTGTTTGAAATACATTCTGTTTATTTATATCCTTCAACTCCTTTAGACTTTTAAGTTTTTTAACCAATCCTTTAACTTATTAATTTTAGATATATATGTTAGATATATATGAAGGCTTAACATTTGGGTGAGAGAAAGCACGGTATGAACAAATAAAAAATAAAAGAAAGCATAATCCCATTTTGTTCTTTACCATATATATTTTATCCATCTCAAAAATGGAGGTCTATATCCATACACTATCCATATACCCTATTAGACCTAATTATACCTAGATGATATAGAATTTAGGTATACATATATATAATGCTTGAGGCTATTAATGAATATATATCCCATTAATTTGTATGACTAATTATTTGATACATTATTTACGTGTCAGGAACCAGATTTGAACTGGTGACACGAGGATTTTCAGTCCTCTGCTCTACCAACTGAGCTATCCCGACCTTTTCTCGCGCATTATCCTAGTAGAGCACTTTATCTATGTCAATTAAAGGGACTAAAAAATTAAGAAAGTATTAAAAAATCTTACCCAGCTCCTGAATTTCTTAGATTAAAAAAAGATAAGATAAAAAGTAGTTAGGAAGTATAGTTAAGTTAGTACTTAAAATGGGCTTTTATTGGGGATAGAGGGACTTGAACCCTCACGACTTATAAAGTCGACGGATTTTCCTTTTACTATAAATTTCATTGTTGTCAGTATTGACACGTAGAATGGGACTCTCTCTTTATTCTCGTCCGAATAATCAGTTTTTAAAAAGATCTATACAGACTCTGGAATGAATAATTTGATCACTGAATATTCGATTCTTCCTTAAACTTTGATTGGAATATGGAATAGATTTACAATAACTCTTAAATTTTTCATATATATATATATATATATTATAATGGATTCGGGCCGCGATTAATCAATCGTTTACTATGGTCAGTATGTATATATACGTATATAGGGCGGGCATCCTCTCTGTAATTTTGATAGAAGAATTCCGGCTACCAGCGCAACGTAATCAACTTCATTCGTTAGAACAACTTCCATTGAGTCTCTGCACCTATCTTTTTTTATTGTAGTTTTATATTAAAAAAACTATAAATTAAACCCTTTTTCTCAAAATAAAGATTTGGCTCAGGATTGCCCATTTTTAATTCCGGGGTTTCTCTGAATTTGGAAGTTATCACTTAGCAGGTTTCCATACCAAGGCTCAATTTAATCAAGTCCGTAGCGTCTACCGATTTCGCCATATCCCCTTTTGCGACAGGATCCAGTTGTAATTCTATTCAATTCCTTTATTTATTTTATTTATCTTGGAATCAAATCATTGCGTTGAATTTATTAGATAATGATTCTTAGATCTAAAAGTGTATGCCACTATTTTTTTGCCATTCTCTATCATTTCCATTGTATTGAATGAACCCTAATTTGTTCCAATCGGACATGATTCTATCATTGATGTGCCTCCAATTCAATATGAATAGATATATCCCACCTCTATAATCTCTCCTCCCTTCATTTTGACTTTAAAAGCGCAATTTGTAATACTGGAAGGATCGATACTCATTACTTATTTTTTTTTTTTTTCGCCCTATCTTCTCTGAATGACAACAAAGGAATGTCTTAATTATAATTTTAATTGTATCTTTATAATAATAATATCTTTATTCTTAAATCTTAGAATGGATTCACTATCATTATATTATATAATATAATTAATTATATAATTTATTTAGAGATAATTAATAATTACTTAGCATAATTTGGTATAACTGTTCTAAGAAATAATTAGACTTTTCTAAAATATAATATCAAATTCAATTTGATATTATATTCTTAATCAAGTAATAATTATGGAAATATTATGTCTTTTTAAGTATTATTATTAAGTAATTATTAATACTATGAATTAAAATTTTTAAAATAATAAATATTAATTATAAAGAAATTAATAGCTAATATATTAAATCTGGTAGTTTCTGGACTCCCTATTCACTATTTCTATTTCTGCTATGTGAGCCCGCTTAGCTCAGAGGTTAGAGCATCGCATTTGTAATGCGATGGTCATCGGTTCGATTCCGATAGCCGGCTTTTATCTATCTATTTTTTCATGATTGATAATATCTTCTCCCCCCTTTCTTCAAATATCGGTCGCTGATCTATTATGTCGTGTTAACTTGCAACTATGAATAAAAAATAGATTGGAATGGAGCAATTAGATCTATACAGAACAAATCATAAAACAGAGACTTAACTTCTTTACTATCATATACAAAAAATATAGATATTGATACAATGCATTTCATTCTATTTTCATTCTACTTTAGTATTGTATACTTCAGTAGATTTAGCCTTGCTTTGTTTATCCTTTAGTTTAGTCTTAATTTAGATTTTTCTTTAAATTTTTCAATAAAAAAAAAGGAGTTTTATGTCTCGTTACCGAGGGCCTCGTTTCAAAAAAATACGCCGTCTGGGGGCTTTACCAGGATTAACTAGTAAAAGGCCTAGATCTGGAAGTGATCTTAAAAACCAATTGCGTTCTGGGAAAAAATCGCAATATCGTATTCGTCTAGAAGAAAAACAGAAATTGCGTTTTCATTATGGTCTGACAGAACGACAATTACTTAGATATGTGCATATCGCTGGAAAAGTCAAAGGGTCAACAGGTCAGGTTTTACTACAGCTACTTGAGATGCGTTTGGATAACATCCTTTTTCGATTAGGTATGGCTTCAACCATTCCTGGAGCCAGACAATTAGTTAACCATAGACATATTTTAGTTAATGGTCGTCTAGTAGATATACCAAGTTATCGTTGCAAACCCCGAGATATTATTACTACGAAGGATAAACAAAGATCGAAATCTCTGATTCAAAATTATATTGCTTCATCGCTCCGGGAGGAATTGCCAAAACATTTGACTATTGACTTATTCCAATATGAAGGATTAGTAAATCAAATAATAGATAGTAAGTGGATTGGTTTGAAAATAAATGAGTTGTTAGTTGTAGAATATTATTCCCGTCAGACTTGAACCTAATGAAAATAACAAGAAAGGTTCAGACAAAAGGAAATAGATTTAAGAGCCTTGATCCACATTTTTTTTCTTATTCACGTATCACAAATGGATCGGCAGTAGGATTTTTTTTTTTTTGCTTTTCCCATATTTCTATTTTACGTACCACAGTAATGTAATTAGGTCTCTATCAAATCAAATAAAGTTCTTACTTACTGTTGGAATAATGCTATCAATTGTTATTTGAATTTGATACATTGTGATCGGTAACGTTGGTGACTCGATAGAAACGGAAAGAGAGGGATTCGAACCCTCGGTAAACAAAAGCCTACATAGCAGTTCCAATGCTACGCCTTGAACCACTCGGCCATCTCTCCTACATAATCATAATCTTATTATTAACCAGAAACCGAGTGAAGTGAATAGCGAGTCATTCATATTATTTATTCCAGTACGGGTAGGACCCATTACTGGTTACATAGGAATAAAAGATTCCTTTCAAATTTCATATTTCTCAACACCAATTTACTTAATGGATTTTTATATTTCAATTGTATGACGCATACGCATTATGCAAACAAAAGAGTATGGTTACTCTCCTCTATTTTATCATGGAATTATTATTCCATTCTTTATTTTTCCTCTTTTGATTATAACCAAATTAAAACTTTTCGAGTTACCAGAATCTATAGTAAAATAAAGTCCTTGGTTAGTCAACTTAGAGAAAATCGTAATAGTTCCGTTTATCAGTATACTACTTAATTTGTAGGAAATCCAATCTCATTCAAATATTTCATATCTCATCTCATCCCCCCTTGGGCACAATTTGAGCGGAATATCCACATCTTTTTTTAGAATTAGTCTATTTTTATGATATTTCGTACTACTGTACAATTCGGATAATTTTCCTTTGGGAAAATGAGAAGAATTATAGAATGGATTGTTAATTATGCCTAGATCCCGGATAAATGGAAATTTTATTGATAAGACTTCTTCAATTGTAGCCAATATCTTATTACGAATAATTCCGACAACTTCAGGGGAAAAAAAGGCATTTACTTATTACCGAGATGGTGCGATTTGATTTTTTTTCTTGCTTTTTTAGACCTTAATCTGAGAGAGAGAAGCGTGGTTCGGGATAGAAAGAAACAAATTTTTTTTAAACCAACGCTTGGTGAAGGTGAAGTTTAAAGATAGAACAATTCCTTCTGTCGTGTATCCTCGATTGATACGGCTTCAGATGCTTTAATTATCGATTTTAGTATTGAGCGAAAGGTTACACCTATAGGTTCTGGATTGCGGGTCAATACTACGCCACTAGTACCAATGGGCGGCATAGAGGAAGAAGCACTACTCTACGGAATCAACAACACGAAAACTTTGTTATATTATAAATTACCCCTTCTCGGTATTGGGACTAATAAGAAAAGAAAGAATGAATGGTTGGGACAACAAACATCCATCTCGTTTGTACTTTGGATACCCATATAACCATCAAAGATTGTTGAAGTGACTGATTCCTGGAAATAGAAGGCGTTGTGAACAAAGAAATTGTTGGAGTGACTATTTCCATCTAGCACTAATACAATTGGTGTTAAGAAAAGACCTCTTTCGGGAAGGCTGGCTAGAAATTTCTTGTAAAAATACTAGCCCCCATCAGTTCATAATGAGAATAGTGAAATCTTGATTCCAGAGATTATGTCCCTTAGTACTATGCACAGAGGGGAGGAGCCGTATGAGATAAAAATCTCATGTACGGTTCTGGAACGGAGATTCTTTGATATAGAATGAACGGCCGTAACGGATGTCGGCTCAATCCGAAGGAAATTATGCGGAAGCTTTACAAAATTATTATGAAGCTACGCGACCAGAAATTGATCCCTATGATCGAAGTTATATACTCTATAATATAGGCCTTATACACACAAGCAACGGAGAGCATACGAAGGCTTTGGAATATTATTTCCGGGCACTAGAACGAAACCCATTCTTACCACAAGCTTTTAATAATATGGCCGTGATCTGTCATTACGTGCGACTATCTCCATTATAGAAAAAAGATAAAGGCTAGTAAATACTAGAATAAAATAGGCTTTCTACATATGTATCGTCCAAAGCAACGATTTTTATCAGCTGTAGCAAGGAAAAATACTTCAAATATAAATGAATAAGTACGCCTATATACTCTATGGATAAAGGATCGAATTGATAGAGAAAGCACCGTAAAGATCAATTAGCAAGTTATTAGGTCGATACAGTTAAGAACTGCTTACTTATGTCATAATATGAGATATAAAGTTAGGAATCTACTTATGTAATAGAGTCGATCTACTAAGGTATTGAGCAGCGGTGTAGCATCAGATCCCAAAGATAGTAAGTTCTTTTTTCTTACGGAGGAAAGTCTTTTCAAAAATTCTATATGAATTTCATATATGAGATGAAACCGAGATAGTTACCTTTCAGAAAATCCTAACGATATAGGGGGAGTTAATTCTTATGAAGGTAGGAGAAAAGATAAAACTGATTATTGATCAAAATTAGAGTTTGAAACTTATGTAATTAACTTAACTTCGTCTGGTTAACCCAAGAAAACCGGGTTAGGTTTATGAAAAATCTAATTCAGTTAGCATAGGGTAGATTAAAAAGATGGGACACAAAAAGAGTCGATTGCTGAGCCGTATGAGGCAGGAAACTCTCAAGTACGGTTCTAAGGGAAGGAATTTAACCACCTATTCCGACCGGGGAGAACAGGCCATTCTACAGGGTGATTCTGAAATTGCGGAGGCTTGGTTCGATCAAGCTGCTGAGTATTGGAAACAAGCTATAGCGCTTACTCCAGGTAATTATATTGAAGCACATAATTGGTTAAAGATCACGAGGCGTTTCGAATTCGAATAAAAGCACTCGCTTTATTAATTTTTTAATTTATTAAAATGGTGATTGGATCCATCAATCAACTAAAATAGATAGTTACTATGAGAAGATCCAATCAAGAATTTCATTATATCTCTTCTTCCTAAAAAATTCTATTTTGTATAGTATCCCATAAGGATAAAGGTATTTGATAATAAAAAGGGTCCGTTGGGCACCTAATCGTTATGTCATAATAGATCCGAACACTTGCCCCGGATCAACTTCGATATCATAATTGCTCTAGTGAATAACTAAATAAAATAGATGAATGAGAGATGGGGGACCGATGATAAAAAAAAAAAAAAAAAATATCCATCTTTCAGAAGTTTCACTAAAAACTTGACTGTTGGCAGGTCTCTTTGTATGTGTTGTCCGGAAAGAGGAGGACTTAATGATT